TTTTTATTTTTACTTGAATTATATCGTATAAATAAGATATTGATACGAATATTCTTATTGAATAATTTAAATTTTAATGGAATTAATTGAATAATTTAATTAAAAACAGAGAATAGATAGGATATATAATATAAATATTAACAATATAAAGAGTATAATAATAATATATATATAATATATTAAAATATAAAAAAGATAATAATTTAAAATATTCTTTTAATAGAATTCAAAATTTCAAAATATATATATATAGAATTCATTATTGTACAATTCAATTTGAATTCGTACTTCCCCCGACAAATCAAAGTCTTATTATTATTAAAAAAAAAAAAGATTTGATCATATTCCTATATGTAATTATGTATTATTATGTATTACAAATTACAAGAAAAAAACGAAGGAGGATTTGAAATGCGAGATCTAAAAACATATCTCTCTGTGGCACCAGTGGCAAGTACTCTATGGTTCGCGGTTCTAGCGGGTCTCTTGATAGAAATCAATCGTTTATTCCCGGATGCATTGACATTCCCCTTTTTTTGATTCTAGTTATTGGCACGGGAAAGGGTGACAAGGTGGATTTGGCCTCAGTGAAATTAGGAGTTTTTCCCGGGTTTCAATGGAATTGAAGTATTCATTCAATTCCATTGCTATTAATTTAATAATAGAGTGAGACCGGAAATGGAATTGTAATAGAATACTTGGGGGGGTCAATAATATCATACAAGATATTTAAATGAACAATGAAATACTGTACTGTGATTCGAAATATAGTTCTAAATCATTGTATTACTGAATTATTACTGTACTATATAAAATTAATTGGAACAAAATCTTTCATAATTTGATTTTGAATTATCAACTTATACTTTTTTCGTTCCTTTTTTCTTCTTCGCTTCGAATCTTAAAATAGAAGAGTTAAGTGAATCAAAAAAAAAACAAAGGAGGTTCATGGCCAAGGGTAAAGATATACGAATAACTGTTATTTTGGAATGTAGCAGTTGTGATAATGTTAATAAGGAATCTAGGGGTATTTCTAGATATATTACTCAAAAGAATCGACACAATACACCTAGTCGATTGGAATTGAGAAAATTCTGTCCCTTTTGTTGCAAACATACCATTCACGTCGAGATAAAGAAATAGATAAAATGGATTGCTTGTGTGTCATCCTTAGAAGGTAAATTATATTATATAACAATCTATAAATAGCATCTATTTCCTTATAGCATATATTTCCTTATATAAGAAATAAATAAAATAAATAAAACAAATCCTTTTTTTTTTAAGAAATGGGATTTTCGGTATAGGAATAAAAAAACCATGGATAAATCTAAGCGACTCTTTGTTAAATCTAAACAATCTTTTCGTAGGAGTTTGTCCCCGATCCGATCGGGGGATCGGATTGATTATAAAAACATGAGTTTACTTTATCAACTTATTAGTAAACAAGGAAAAATATTATCTAGACGCGTGAATAGATTAAGCTTAAAACAACAACGATTAATTACGATTGCTATAAAACAAGCTCGTATTTTATCTTTGTTACCTTTTGTTAATTCGTTACATTTTTTTACTAATAGAAAAAAAAAATATGAAAAAAGCAAGTCGATCACTAGAACTACTGTTCTAAAAAAAAAATATGAAAAAAGCAAGTCGATCACTAGAACTACTGTTCTAAAAAAAAAAAAAAAATAGAGTTACTCTTCAAGTAAATTTCATTTTGAATCGAAACTCAAATTCAATGCGGATTGATCTTTTTTTTTGTCGAAAAATACGACAATCCTATTGAGGATGTTGCGTTGTAAGAAAAAAGATAATAGGTGAAGAAGAATAATTTTTTTGAGCGTGGTTGTTTATTTATTTTGATAACTTTGTCATATGAATTCTATTTTGTCATACAAATCTCTTTTCTTTTCTTTTATTCTACCACCTTCCCGGAGTTGAGTCTCCGGGGAATTTTTATTTTTTTATGATATGATCCCCTTGGCAATCATAAAAAGACAATTCCCTTTTAATATAGCTATTTGTGCAACTATTTTACGATTAAGAAGCAATTGACTCTTGTACAGATTATGCATGAATCTACTATAAATACAGTATACGTGGTTTTTATTTTGGGCAATTATTGCATTTATTCGACTGATCCACAAACTCCGAAAATCCCTTTTTTTCCTATCTCTATCCCGATCAGCCGAAACCAAAGCTTTTACGTTCTGTTGGGAAATAGTTCGAGTAAGTTTTGAATGAGCTCCGCGAAAGCTTGATGTAAAGAAACGTTTTTTTGTCCTCCGTTTTTGAGCGATAGATCCTCGTTTAACTCTGATCATTGAATAAATGAGACTTTGATGAATAACTATCCTAGTCAATTAATAACAAAATGGATTCTTCCAATGTATAAAATAAAAATTCCAATGGCTTTTGCTGCTATAACCTTCCCAACCACTATTTTTTGATTTTTTTCTAAGTATTTAACCTCTTAATAAGAAATTCTATTGATACTAGGTATTCAAATAAAGCATAGTTAAAGTTAATTTCATAGAAATAGACAAAGAAATGGTGGGTTCCATCGTTTCTATGATTACTTGTTAAACGGTGAGGTCCTCTCTATACACCGGAGCCCCTTGTTTTATTGAATCCTCATTCAATCAATGTTATTGTGAACTTGTACAGTTCACACTTATGGGCTCTACCCATGAAATATCTAGTAATAGGTCTTTCACAACAAAATCTAGCTATACAGTAACGGTATTTAAGTATGAAGATTAGCTGGCTAGTTGACCCTCTTAGTCCGTTATTGCAAAATTTAGGGCATAATTTTTTATTTAAAATTGGATTTTTCCCGCTTAATGGATAACTATTTGTTACCGATGGGAAAGTATTTTTCATCTTAAATTACAAATTAAGGTGATTCGGTTTGCACCAATCGAAACCATAACTTTTATACACAATAGAATTATATATATAATTCTTATTAATAGACTAGATTTTTATATTTTAGTCTATGATCTAAACGAGTCGCACATACACCCTAGTACATGTTCCTCGGCGCTGAGGGCATCCCCGAAGAGCGGGAGATTTTGTTACATTTCGGATTGGCTGTCTTGTGTTTCTAATAAGTTGTTTTATAGTTGGCATGGTGAGTCATATATATATAATGAGCTGGTTTAGATCAATACTAACCGGATAATTTTGAATTCTTTAGATTCTATTAAAAGACAATTAAAAACCTAAAATAGCAAATCAAATCCTGTATTTATGGGTAATACCTTTCAGGAATACTTTTTAATTTCTTACTCATGAGTAATCCTTTTGAGTAATCCTTTATTATTTATGAATACTGCTTTTAAGTATCGATAAAAAGTAGACTAATATAATTAGTCTACTTTTTATCGATAAAGGAACACTAACTTATTGATCAATAAGTAAGAAAAACTATATTTATTTTTTAATTTTTTTTATTTTCCATTTCATTTACTCGTCTTCTAATTTACTCGTCTTCTTTCTAATTTACTCGTCTTCTTTCTAATTTACTTGTTTTTTGAACAGTCAATTAGAAAGTTAATGAATCGAACTATAGTAAAGTTTAGTATCACCTCGTATTGATGACGATATAATATTTCCATTGGATATAAATATAATATCTTGAACATAAATACTATTTCCAATGTCAAAAGGAATTCCACTCCTTTTAGTAAGATTGGTAAATTTAAAAATAGAAAGAATAGGATTTCTTCCCAATATAATAGGATTTCTTCCAAAACCCATAATAGAGGATAAAGTAAATGGAATAGAGGCGGAACTTTTCCCCAAAGTTTTAGAAGTTTCTCCAATTCCAACTCCAGAAAAGGCAAAACCTTCTCTAAAAGTTTTAAAAGAAAAGGATAAAGCTTCTGAAAATTTTTCAAGGGGAACTCTGATATTTTCTGTAAAAAATTCATTAAGAACTCCACTAGAGAAGAAACTTTCTTCAGAAGTTTCATAATGAATTCCAATGGAGGAGAAATCTTCTTCAACTTCAAAACTTTCAAAAAGAAGTCTGAAATCTTCTTGAAAATTTTTAATAACAATTCTAAAAGAGGATTGGGACGATTAGGCGGATCTGGAAGAATTGGCTCCCATACACCTGAAGATTTAGTTACCATGGGACTTTCAGGTATATGTTCCTTCGGACAATTAGGCGGATCTAGAAGAATTGGCTCCCATCCACCAAAAGACTTGGTTAGCATGGGACTTTCAGTTATATGTTCCTTCCGATGTTGAAAAGCAATGACTTTTTTCACATCTTTTTTCATTTTAAGTTTCTTCTGACGTTGCAAATCTACGGTCACAATTGTGTCTGGTTCTCGTGTAAGAGTCATATTCTCCTCCTTTGTTTTTAACGATATATTTATATTTTCATTTTGAAAATACATAATTTTTAAGTTTAGTATTAGAATTTTGATTATAATAGAATGCAATTTTTGATTATAAATTTCATTCTAATACTAAAGAATACAGCAATTATTTATTTAAAATTTAGTCTCCAACCATAGAATTTAGTCTCCGACCATATCAACAATTCCGTGGGTTTGAGCTTCGTCGGCTGACATAAAACAATCCCATTCCATGTCTGTATGTATCTGCCAGAAAGGTTTGCCTGTTAGTTGTACATAAATATTTGTCATACTTTTGCGCATTACCAGTATTTCATCTGCTTCCAAGCCACCCTCTCCTGCTGGTCCCTCAAACAAAGAAGCAGCAGGTTGATGTATCATTACCCTGAGTTGAGATTGAGAGTCTAACAGAAGAGTAGTTTTTCCTAATCTTCGATTATAAGGTAGGGCCTATAAAAAAGAAATTCAATTTAAAGCCGTACAGGCATGTTTTTTATATAGCATACGGCTCGGCGCTACTATAAGTATGAAATCTACCTCCCATTGCAGAATAATATAAAATATATATAAAACATACCCGGTCTATCAGACCCAAATCAGGAATTAATCTAAAATATAATAATCACCTTTCTTTTTTGTTTGAGAATATTTTAGAAATAATATGACGATTCCGTTGCTCTTTTATTGTTATTTTTATTTAAATATAGTTTTATATTTTTTATTCAGCAATCCAAAAGTTTCGTTTTTCTTTTCTAAAAATTAATTGTTAAATGTCTCTGCTATGCAAAATTAAACCAAATAAAGAATTGTGACACTAAAAGAGAGTATTATAATTATATAAAATCTTAAACACCCCTTTTTCATACGACTCTTTCGATATATAATCTAATGGTTTTGCAAAAAAATTATTTTTGCATATCGAACACGTAGTGCCATGCGTTTTTTACTTAATATTGGTTTAGGCATAGTTTTTGTTTTCTTTTCTAAAAATTAAGAAAAGTAAGAATCATTCGCGCCAAGCGTGAGGGAATGCTAAACGTTTGGTAATTTCTCCTTTGGCCAAAATAAGAGATGCCATTGAAGCGGCTAATCCGAGGCATACTGTCTGTACTTCTGCTTCTACAACTGCCATAATATCAAATATGCCCATTCCAGACATTACCCCGCCGCCCGGAGAATTTATGAACAAAAACAAATCTATGCTCTTGTCCTCTAGACTGAGATAAACCATGAGACCGACAAGTTGATTTGATATTTCACCGTCGACCTCTTGACCTAAAAAAAGAAATCTTTGTTGATAAAGTCGATTATATAAATCCATCCAAGATGCTTCCTCATCTTCAGGAAGTTGATAAGGTACTTTTGGAACACCAATTGGCATTAAATAGATAAATATCTATTTAGGTTTTCTTTAGAGTGAGAACGTAAGGAGACCGAATGAGTTGATTTTGTTAAAAATTATTTTGATTTATATTTCGGCGAGAAGATAAATAAAATAACAAGACTAAACTAAGGAAAGGGGAGAAGTTGAATAGAATAACAAGACTAAACTAAGGAAAGGGGAGAAGTTGAATAGAATAACAAGACTAAACTAAGGAAAGGGGAGAAGTTGAATAGAATAACAAGACTAAACTAAGGAAAGGGGAGAAGATAAATAAAATAATAAGACTAAACTAAGGAAAGTTTTGACGAATCGGTCCTTCTTGGATATGTCTGGATTCACTGATATAAACCACATATCCAATACAAACACTAATTAAAAAAAAAGTAACCCCCCACCACCATTGCGTATTGTTACTTATCGGATATAGAATAGATCTGCTTCTTTTTGTTCCTACGAATAAAATGTTCCATTATTACTAAAAAACTAGAACATTAATAAAAACTAGAACATTAATTCTTTAATGCGAGATAATTTACTAAAAGGGAAAGGTCCATAGGATAGTTTTTTACAGTGCAATAAAGTTACATAGTGTCTATTTTTTGTTGATATAAGAGGTCTTTTCATGGGTTTGCCTTGGTATCGTGTTCATACCGTTGTATTAAATGATCCCGGCCGTTTACTTTCTGTCCATATAATGCATACAGCTCTGGTTGCTGGTTGGGCCGGTTCGATGGCTCTATATGAATTAGCAGTTTTTGATCCCTCTGACCCTGTTCTTGACCCAATGTGGAGACAGGGTATGTTCGTTATACCCTTCATGACTCGTTTAGGAATAACCAATTCGTGGGGTGGTTGGAATATCACAGGAGGGACTATAACGAATCCGGGTATTTGGAGTTACGAAGGTGTGGCCGCGGCACATATTGTGTTTTCGGGCTTGTGCTTTTTGGCAGCTATTTGGCATTGGGTTTATTGGGATCTAGAAATCTTTTGTGATGAACGTACTGGAAAACCTTCTTTGGATTTGCCAAAAATATTTGGAATTCATTTATTTCTTGCAGGGGTCGCGTGTTTTGGTTTTGGCGCATTTCATGTAACAGGATTGTTTGGTCCTGGAATATGGGTATCCGATCCTTATGGACTAACTGGAAGGGTACAATCTGTAAATCCAGCATGGGGTGTGGACGGTTTTGATCCTTTTGTCCCGGGGGGAATAGCCTCGCATCATATTGCAGCAGGGACATTGGGCATATTAGCGGGCCTTTTCCATCTTAGTGTCCGTCCACCTCAACGTTTATACAAAGGATTGCGTATGGGAAATATTGAAACCGTCCTTTCCAGTAGTATCGCTGCTGTCTTTTTTGCAGCTTTTGTTGTTGCTGGAACTATGTGGTATGGTTCAGCAACTACTCCGATTGAATTATTTGGTCCTACTCGTTATCAATGGGATCAGGGATACTTCCAGCAAGAAATATATCGAAGAGTTGGTGCTGGGCTAGTCGAAAATCAAAGTTTATCAGAAGCTTGGTCTAAAATTCCTGAAAAATTAGCTTTTTATGACTACATCGGCAATAATCCGGCAAAAGGGGGATTGTTTCGAGCGGGCTCAATGGACAATGGAGATGGAATAGCCGTTGGTTGGTTAGGACATCCTATCTTTAGAGACAAAGAGGGGCGTGAACTTTTTGTACGTCGTATGCCTACTTTTTTTGAAACATTTCCGGTTGTTTTAGTCGACGGAGACGGAATTGTTAGAGCGGATGTTCCTTTTCGAAGGGCAGAATCGAAGTATAGTGTCGAACAAGTAGGTGTAACTGTTGAGTTCTTTGGTGGCGAACTCAATGGAGTCAGTTATAGTGATCCTGCTACTGTGAAAAAATATGCTCGACGTGCTCAATTGGGTGAAATTTTTGAATTAGATCGTGCTACTTTAAAATCAGATGGTGTTTTTCGTAGCAGTCCAAGGGGTTGGTTTACTTTTGGACATGCTTCGTTTGCTCTTCTCTTCTTTTTCGGCCACATTTGGCATGGCGCTAGAACCTTGTTCAGAGATGTTTTTGCTGGTATTGATCCAGATTTGGATGCTCAAGTAGAATTTGGAGCATTCCAAAAACTTGGAGATCCAACTACAAAAAAACAGGCAGTCTGATAGAAATTGGTTTGTTCCTTTTCGATTCGACTTTTTTTGTTGTTAGTTGAATTTTATATAGGGAACTATATCAATCTCGTCCAGGAGATAATCCCCCAAAACAGGTATGAAAGCTATAATTGTAAACCACGATCAAATCTATGGAAGCATTGGTTTATACATTCCTCTTAGTCTCGACTTTAGGAATCATTTTTTTCGCTATCTTTTTTCGAGAACCCCCTATAGTTCCAACTAAAAAGACGAAATGATTTTGAATTACCTCAATTGAAGTAATGAGCCTCCAATATCGTAATATCGGCGGCTCATTACTTCAACTAGTCCCCATGTTCTTCGAATGGATCTCTTAGTTGTTGAGAGGGTTGCCCAAAAGCAGTATATAAGGCATACCCAGTAAAACTGACAATTAAACCAGATATCGAGATGGCAATTAGGGTTGCTGTTTCCATAATTATATAATATATATAATATCAAGACTACAATGGATCTAAAGGGTAATTTACATTTATACATTATACAACAGAATGGTATACAAAGTCAAGAGATCTCAATGAAAAAAAATAGGATTTATGGCTACACAAACCGTTGAGGGTAGTTCTAGATCTGGTCCAAGACGAACTGTTGTAGGAGATTTATTGAAACCGTTGAATTCAGAATATGGTAAAGTAGCTCCGGGATGGGGAACTACCCCTTTGATGGGTATTGCAATGGCTCTATTTGCGGTATTTCTCTCTATTATTTTAGAGATTTATAATTCGTCCATTTTACTGGACCAAATTTCTAATTAGAGAATTAGATTCACAAGAACCAACTAACTAGTTTTTCAATAGAAAGTAAAGTTTAGCTTAGCATTTAGGTCGTTGATTTTTAGACCATTCCATTTTTATTTGGTAGTTCGACCGCGAAACTTCTTTGTTTCTGTATTTCCGGAATATGAGTGTGTGACTTGTTACAATTGATCCTATTGATAGTACAGAACATAAAAAGGATACGTCATCTTTCTTATCTTGATAGAGATGGCTTTACCCCGTCAGATATTTATTCTAATATCTGGAGCACGGAATATAGAAAAGAAATAGATTCTAAAGTATTAGAACTATGATTCATACTTAATATTTATATTTAGACCTCGCAACCGGACGAAAAAAAAATTAAAGAGTTAGAATAATAAATTTCAAACCTAATAATTTTTTTTTTTTTTTTTTTTTATATCTATTCATTATATCTATTCATTGAATAAGTGATGATCCAGCAGTTCTTACTCAGGGAATTTTTGGACTTGGATTAAATATTTTTTTTGGAAATCATCGTGGTTCTGGTATGAATCTGAGGTTTTTGAATTGATTCTATAGGGTCTTAACAAGAAAATTCCTTCATCATCAATAATAATAAAAAAACAACATCGTATTAAATACAGACAAAAAAAATGAGGTGAATAATAGAATATTCAATAGGCCGGTAAGGATCAAGAGAAAAGACGAGTGAGCCAACTTGAAATTTTGGCATTATAAACACAAAGAATACCCTTTCCATTTTTTTTATCTTCAAAAAAAATTGGAATCATAGGATTAAGTTAAGAAGTTTAAAACTTTCTATTCCACATATCCGTTTTCCAAATAACTATTATTTTAGTATTTTTGTTTGAGCCGTACGAGATGAAATTCTCATATACGGTTCTCAGGGGGGTCCTTTGGTTTACCTATCTCAATAAAGTCTATGATTGGTTCGAAGAACGTCTTGAGATTCAGGCGATTGCCGATGATATAACTAGTAAATATGTTCCTCCTCATGTCAATATTTTTTATTGTTTAGGAGGAATTACACTTACTTGTTTTTTAGTCCAAGTAGCGACGGGTTTTGCTATGACTTTTTATTATCGTCCGACCGTTACGGAGGCTTTTGCTTCTGTTCAATATATAATGACTGAGGCTAACTTTGGTTGGTTAATCCGATCAGTTCATCGATGGTCGGCAAGTATGATGGTCTTAATGATGATCTTGCACGTATTTCGCGTGTATCTCACCGGTGGTTTTAAAAAACCTCGCGAACTTACTTGGGTTACAGGTGTAGTTTTGGGTGTATTGACTGCATCCTTTG